TACGAGTATGCTTACGCGAACCAATACGCCCATTTTTACGCGAACTTTTTTTAGGTATAGGTTTTGCCATATTTAATTATTTCATAAAAATAAGTCCAAGATATATGGTATGGATATATCCATTTCATGTCACAAACGCATCTTTTATTATTTTTTAACTAGAATTTATATTCGATTTGATTTTTTTTTCTATATTAATTATATTTTTTATTTTTTTTTAGAAAGCCTTCGTTTATGAAAATATTATCCTTGTCTTTGTTTATGTTTTGGATTGTAACAAATTACTATAATTCGTCCCCGTCTTCGAATCAATCGACATTTTTCACAAATTTTACGAACAGAGGCCCTTATTTTCATATTTATCATTCCTTAATAAGTTAATTCAAAAGTTTTGGAAGAAAATAAGGTTTCCTTACATTTTGAACTTATAATTGTAGCCTTCTCTGCAAAAATAAAAATAATGTTGAAGTTGAAAAACATCCTAATTAAAATGACTTATTTGTATTCATTATATAAAGAAACCTGAAACATACTCAGGGGAAGTTATTTATTTAGTAATTAAATTTTCGTGAATCCCCCCCCTTTTTTTTATTCGAGTTAAACCCGTTTCGCGTATTCACCCTTGTATATAATATCTAAATAATAATATATAAATAATAAGGGGTGTGAAGTTATATTAGAAATTGGAGTTTTCTTTTTCTTTTTTTTTTTAATGGATAAAAATTTCGCATATAATTCGGATGTTTAAACGATTACCATATATAACATAAAACTTCTCCTCCTATTCTTTCTAATCGAGCTTCTCGATCTGTCATTATACCTCTAGAAGTTGAAAGAATTACAATACCCATACCCCCTAAAATTCGCGGGATTCGTTGATAATTAGAATATATTCGTAGACCGGGTGTACTGATCCTTTTTAAATTTAAAAAATTTTTATATGATCCTTTCCTATTTCTTCTGTACCGTAGAGTTAAAACTAAAAAATATTTGTCGTTTTCTATATGTTTTCTGACGTTTTCGACAAAACCCTCTCGTAAAAGTATTTTTACAGTGTTTTCTGCGATGTTAGTAAATGGTATTTGAACCATTCCTTTTTTATTCATATCAGCATTTCGGATATAGGTTATTATATCAGCGATGGTATCCTTACCCATAGTAAAAGAAAATGATTGTTGCCCGTTACTTTCTATATAATCAACATGCTCCTTTATTCCATTTATTATTCTCTTTTTATTTTCTATTTCTTTCTATTTGTATATATATTTATTATTATATATTTAATTATTATTATATATTTATATATATATTATTATTTTATATATATATTTTATTATATATATATATATTTTTTTATTTTATAGGGTTATCAAGTATTAATCTGAAATATATTTGAAATAGATAATAATTGCTACTTCTAATACTTAATAATAATTACTCCAAAAGGGATATATGTGAGATAAACTAGATTAATTAATTGAATCCATTTTTTTTCACAAAATAATATAATGTATCCATATTAAAATGAAAGTTTCGTCTTATAATACTTCAGGTGCTAATGAAACTATTTTAGTGAAATTTAACTGTCTTAATTCCCGGGCGATTGCACAAAAGATTCGAGTTCCTTTTGGATTTCCTTCTTGATCAATGACAACTGCAGCATTATCATCATACTGAATTATTATACCGTTGCTACGTTTGAGTTCTTTACAAGTACGTACAATTACAGCTCTGATCACTTCTGATCTTTCTAAGTTCGTATTTGGTACTGCTTCTTTGATTACAGCAACAACAATGTCACCAATATAAGCATAGCGTCGATTACTAGCTCCTAGGATTCGAATACACATCAGTTCGCGTGCTCCGCTGTTATCAGCTACAGTCAAATGAGTTTGAGGTTGAATCATATCATTTTTTGTTCTTTCAGTCCAAAGATTGAGGTTAAAATATTCTGTGTTCAAAAAAGGGAATATACAAATTTTTTTGTTTTCATCTTAAAGACCTCTTTCCTTTAATTCTAATTATTATCTTGAATTATTATCCTGAAATAATGAATTGAGTTCGTATAGGCATCTTGGACGCTGCTATTGAAATAGCCTTTCTTGCTATATTTTCTGGGACCCCACCCATTTCATACAGTATTTTCTTAGGTTTAACAACAGCTACCCAATATTCGGGAGATCCCTTTCCCGAACCCATGCGTGTTTCAGTCGGTCTTACTGTAACAGGTTTGTCTGGAAATATGCGTACCCATATTTGTCCTCCTCGGCGAACATTTCGTGACATTGCCCGTCGTCCCGCTTCTATTTGTCTAGATGTTATCCAAGCGGGTTCAAGTGCCTGAAGAGCATATCTTCCGAAGCAAATATGATTCCCTCGATAAGATATTCCTTTCATTCTTCCTCTATGTTGTTTACGAAATCTGGTTCTTTTGGGGTTATAATTGATGGTTGTTTCTCAATTCCATCTCTATTACAGAACCGTACATGAGATTTTCATCTCATACGGCTCCTCGCGAATGAAGCAATTCTATATATAAAAATCGATTTAATCAATACAATAATATGCACTAATATTCATATGTTTAATCAACGCGGGATTTTTTGAGATTTCATAGAATCCTATCGGTATATTCGACATTTTTATATTTTGTTTTGATATATATTTGATATATATTTGATATATATTTGATATATAACTGAATATGTATTCTTATAAAATAAACCATTTTTGTTATCCGTATATAACTAGAGAATGTTGTTTTGTTATATTATAATGTTCTAATGAATCTTTAATTTTCATTTTTTTTCATTTAATTATATTACTAATATTTTTCTAATTATAGGATTGGCAAAAATAAAAAAATGAAAAAAAAAAATGAAAATTCTCGCGGGCGAATATTTACTCTTTTATTATCAAATTCAAATGGAATGTAGCACACAATTCCTAAAAAAAATGAATTGTTTTTTGGTTTTTTCCGCCATCCCACCTAATTAATCATTAAGATTTGTTTTTAATAAAATCTTAAGTATTTGCAGGTTTCATCGTTCCCGCCGCTTCTCGATTAATGATTAGGTCTGAATTCTACCACGGAGCTCTTTCATATCTAATAGTAAGATTTTTTTAGAATATTTTTTTATTTTTTCTTGAATCAATCTTCTCAGTTTTTATTGATTCAGAGCTCTTAATTAGTTTATGTTATGAATATATTGATATATATATATCAATTTTATATTGATGCTTTATTACACTACTTTTTTTGAGATGACCCATAGACCTTTACATATTAGAATTCTATATCATTCATATATATTTTTCTCTCTTTCTTTCGCCCCTTCATTTATCCGTATATTCTTATTGCTTTACAACTAATAATATGATTTTTTTAATGTTGTACAATATTTCATACAATATTTCAGTTGATATAATAATATTATTAATATTTCTTTTTTATTTTTATATTTCGATTTTTTGTTTTGACTAATTCTTTAGATCTAGATAATCCGAAGCGGTGAGTTGGTTATTAGTTCTTTTAAATTAATTTATACCATGAATTGGTTTTGTCGTTAAATTGGAACCGTTCTAAAAAAACTAACGAGTCGCACACTAAGCATAGCAATAGGATCAATATCAAATAATTCATTTTATTTTTTGGTCGATTCAATCTTATAAAATTGAGAATTTTGGGGGAATAAAAATCAAGTAATTTTTCATTTTTGGTTTTATTAAAAAAAATATGGGATATTGAAGATAAAGAAAAAGATTTTATTCTTTTTTATTCTTTATTTAGAAATATCCAAACTTTGATCCCTAAAACTCCATAAATAGTTCGAACTGTATAACAACAATAATCAATTTTAGCTCGAATGGTTTGTAGAGGAACCCTACCTTCTCTTATCCACTCAACACGTGCAATTTCTTTTCCGTCGATACGTCCTGCAATTTGTACTTGAACTCCTTTTGTACCTGCTTGTTCAGTTAATTCAATAGCTTTTTTCATTGCTTTACGAAAGGAAACTCTATTCTTTAATTGTCCGGCTATAAATTCTGCAAGAATATTAGGGTGTTTATAAGCATTTGCAATTCTTGCAATAGAAATGTTTAGTTTTCGATTCACACAATTCAGTTTTTTTAGGATATTCGTCTGTAATTCTTCTATTTTTTTAGGCTTACCTTCTATTAATAATTTAGGAAATCCCATATATATTATGACTTGAATCAGATCGATTCTTTTTTGAATCTTTATCTGTCCAATTCCCTCCACACCAGAGGATACTTTTATATTTTTTTGTATATAATTTTTGATACAATCTCGTATTTTTTTATCTTCTTGTATATTTTCGGAATAATTTCTTCGTTGTGCAAACCAAAGAGAATCATGACTCTGAGTTGTACCAAGTCTGAAACCAAGCGGATTTATTTTTTGTCCCATAATTCCCCACTACTATAACATAAAATGATACGTTTTATTTGTGTAGTTTTTTTTTTCAATTTTTTTTTTATTTTTTCCATACATAACTCATTGACTTAGTTCATTGAAATTTTTATTGTGACTAGCAGCGACTACTGCAAAATAAACAAAAAAATAAAAAAAAAAATAAGATATTCAACTAAATAAAGTATAAATTCGAATATTATAACCTTTTATTTATGAATTTTTTCTTTTTTATTTATGTACAAATTGCATGAATTACTAATCCATTACTATTTGTACTTTGTCTTGGAAACATACATGAATCTTTTTCGACCAAACGACTATGCTTATAGGTTCTTCTTTATCATAAGGGTCGATTTTCATGAATAAATTAATTTTTATTATTAATTATATTTTAATTGAAAAATAATTTGAAAAATAATTCCATTTTGTAATATTTTTTTTTTATTTTTGAATTATTATTTTTCAATTTATGTTAAAATTAACGTTAACGACGAGATCTATTATCATTTTTCGCATGTCCTCGGAAGTTTAGAGTAGGTGAAAATTCCCCTAATTTATGGCC